TAATAAGAAAAGAAAGAAGATGAGGGGTTTTTGATCAATCTTTACTTCAACTTTACCTGTTATATCACATAAACAATTTTCAATTTTTAGTTGGGAGAGATGGCTGAGTGGACTAAAGCGGCGGATTGCTAATCCGTTGTACGATTTTTATTTATACCGAGGGTTCGAATCCCTCTCTCTCCGCTATCCCTCATCACTGGATCCCTTGATTAAAATAGTTAATGGAATAAAGAATTCCTAAAAAAAGCAAAGCTAAAAATGTCTTATGTTTATTCTTCACGTCCTGGATTGCGTCCTGGATCATTAGATAAGAATCCAAAGATGAAGAGAGAAACAAAGAATATCACTACTGTATAAACGAAGAGTTTGAGAGTAAGCATTACAAAATCTCCAAGATATCATTTTTTTTAGGGGAATAGATTACCCATTTTTTTCGTACCGCATATGCTATAATGAAGCGTGTGTGTTTTTTTTTTTTTTTTTTTCAAAAAATCATTAATTTAGGAGAATATTGAAGATTTCATCGAAAACTTACAGCAGCTTGCCAAACAAAGGCTAAGAGAAAAAAGAATAGAGGTATGATAGGCATAATGTCTATGAGTGGATTGAAAAAAGCATAAGCCTCGGGCAATTTGGCGAAGAAAAAACTACTCGAACTCAAATAAGGGATAGAATTAAGACAGATACAGATTAAACTAAAGATATTAAGCATAACAAAAATTTCGTTCTTGTAGATTAGATAATTTAATTTTGATTGAGTCATTTTTATAATATAAGGTAAAAATGAAAAAGGCAGGCAAAAAAGTCCTTCTTTATTCTTTGAACTATCCCAAATCAAAAACCCCTTTCAATTCTCAAACGAGAATACAAAGAATTATACTTTCATACAATATCTTAATTGAATTCAATGTAATGATCAATGAATTTTTTGATTCTATCTCTTCATGTATAGAAACCTAGCAACAATATATTACATACTAGAATTGACGAATAACCAAATACTAAATATAATATTAGTATTTATTAGTGTTGAATATAAATTTAAATGGGGCGTGGCCAAGCGGTAAGGCAACGGGTTTTGGTCCCGTTACTCGGAGGTTCGAATCCTTCCGTCCCAGACCCAATCTGCTATAAAAGGCAGATTGGATCACATTGTTTCCAACATTAAACAGAAAATTGTTCAAAGAGAACAATCTTTCGTTCTGAATTCTAAAGAATGATTCTTAAGAATTTTTTTTGTTTGTTTCTTACAAACAGAATCAAGTGTCAAATGCAGTTGGAAATAAAGATCTTTATTTTTTAACTTAATTTTTAAGATATAAATCTTTGCTTTGGTATTCCAAGAAGTACAATAAATATATAATATTATCGATAAACTTTCCAACCTTCGTGGGTCATTGGAATAGTTTATTTGATTAAAAACAGATTTTATTCTGGAATTGGGAATTCATTAGAGCCCCTTTCTTTGAGGTTTTTAATTTATTTGTTCAAGAAAAAAAAAAGGGATCCTTCCTGAGTAAGACTTTTCCATAAAGTAAGAAAAGGAAAATATTATTATATATTTAATTATAGAGACTATTTATAGATATAATATAAAATAAAAACTATATGGCCGGCCATATCATAATATATAATAAAATATACATATATCCGTTGATCCAATGACTATTCATGATTTCATATTGAATCAATTCCATATCAGTTTGAAATTAAATAAGAGAAATGTTATGGTAAAACTTCGTTTGAAACGATGTGGTAGAAAGCAACGTGCGACTTGAAGGACATGATTGACTGTGGATTCTTACATCCGCCATTTTCTATAAGAATGAAGATGCTCTTGGCTCGACATAGTTTGTTCTTTTTACTAGGAACCTAATTTGTGTTGGGTTCTAATCTAAATAAAAAGTACATGATGAAGCTCGAGCAGAAAGTATTGAGATTCATTTATCGGGGGGAAGAATCTAGGGTTAGTGACAATAAAAATAAATAAGTTGAACCAACTTTGTAAATATATCCTCTATAATATATATTTATAATATAAATTGATAAATTATATAAATTGAAAAGGGTTAAAATTCAAACAAGTTTGAAATAAAAAATAAAATAAGTAATATTTGTCGGAATTTATAAAACTATATTCGATCAAAAGTGTATCACAAGGGAATCAATCTCTCTTATTTTTTTCTATAGTAAAGAAATAAGAGAAAAAACAAAAGGTATGTTGCTGCCCTTTTGAAAGGAGTAAGGATCACCGAAGTAATGTCTAAACCCAATGATTTCACAAAACAAAGATAAAGGATTCCGGAACAAGGAAACACTATTTTCAATTGTCTCAACAATTGGATCAAAATGCGGAATAAAAATTGATTCGAGACAAACAAAAGAGGTTAGAGACGGCTCAATAAATATCTAAGGATTTCCTCAGAATTACCCAACTTGAGTTATGAGTACGAATGAGATCTTTTTAATTTTCGTAAGGAAAGAGGAAGAAAAAACCACTTTAATCAGAATTATTTATTCAGTATTTTATGGATATATTTGTCGTTATATACAGAAATTAGAATCATTTTTTCTCGAGCCGTATGAGGATAAAACCTCCTATACGTTTCTAGGGGGGGCATTGTTTATCTACATCTATCCCGATGAGCCATCTATCGAATCGTTGCAATTGATGTTCGATCCCGAAGAGAAGGAAGAGATCTTCGGAAGGTAGGTTTTTACGATCCGATAAAGAATCAAACCTATTCAAATGTTCCCGCTATTCTATATTTCCTTGAAAATGGCGCTCAACCCACAGTAACTGTTCATGATATTTTAAGGAAGACAGAATTATTTAAAGAAGGAATATTGGGTTAACTGTTAATTTAATTAAATTAAAAAAATTGAATAAAAAAGAGAGGGGACTAGCATCTATCTTTGTATAATTATTTCTCCATAATTTGTTTGCTCTTTTCTTTTGCTCACTTATTATTTTATTATTTATTGTTATTGTAGGAATTTAATTTACCGACAAAGACAGGGTCAATTTTGGTTATTGTACCTCTTTTGATTGAATCAACTCGATATTTTTCTCTACTCTGCCTTTATTTATTTTTGCATTCAAATTTATTTTTTTTATTTCTATTGTGCCAATCTAACACAAGGCCTTAATTTGATTTATTTAGAATTTTTTTCTCGGCATTCTATTCATATTGACAATGGTGTACCGAACAAATATAATTTGATCATAGATAAATAAAATGGATCTGTTTATTCCTGCCTTATATTTATTTTTCCTTCGCTTTAGCCTTAGTCACCTTAGTCATAAGGATGTATTTACTGAATTTACTGGTATACAAGACGTAAAAAAAAAATGGAATGGATCAAGAGAAAAATGGGTATAAGTTTTAATTATAGATATACGATATATTTATTGAGAATTTATTATTTTGTTAATCCAATCTTACTTGGTGTTTATAATTGATTAAAAAAATCTTTCTTTTAAATTTGATTTGTTGCTAGTTCAATCTTTTATTTTGGCGGGATGGGATCAATTTTTTTTTTTTTTTTTTTTTATCGTATCTACAATCCGGGTTGCTAACTCAACGGTAGAGTACTCGGCTTTTAAGTGCGACTATGATCTTTTACACATTTGGATGAAGCAACGAATTCGTCCAGACTATTGGTAGAGTCTATATAAGACCACGACTGATCTTAAAAGGTAATGAAGGAAAAAACAGCATGTCGTAATAATTGTTTTTATTTTTGGAAGGAGACAAAAGAAATTTACAGTTGGGTCTAGTGAATAAATGGATATCGTCTTTTAGCCCAAATTTTGGTAAAACAAAAAGCAACGAGCTTATATTCTTAAAATTGGAATAATTACCCGATCTAATTTGGATGTTAAAAATAGATTAGTGCCAGTGCAGAAAAAGGTTTTTATGCGAGTGAATCATTTATTATTTTTATTTCTTTATGAAAAAAAATCCTAACTATTCTCTTTGGAGACGGATGTGTAGAAGAAACAGTATACTGATAAAGTAAAGAGAATCTAATTTTTCCAAAATCAAAAGAGCGATCAGGTTGCAAAAATAAAGGATTTTTTACTCTCTTGTAATTTTAACAAAGGATAAAACCTATTGTATAGAAAAGGAGAGGAAAAGGATCCTGTTGATTGGATTCTAGGTCTCCGGGGTCTATCTTTATTTCTTAACTATATATACTGTAATTATATACCCTGTTCGGACCATATTGCACTATGTATCATTTGATAACCCAAGAAATGCCTCCTGTCTTGTGTCTCTGTTTCAAGTAGAAAAATGTAAATGGAAGAATTACAAGGGTATTTTAAAAAAGATAGATCTCCGCAACAACACTTTCTATATCCGCTTCTCTTGCAGGAGTATATTTACACACTTGCTCATGATGATAGTTTAAATGGTTCGATTTTTTACGAACCGATCGAATTTATTGGTTATAACAATAAATTTAGTTTAGTACTTGTAAAACGTTTAATTATTCGAATGTATCAACAGAATTTTTTGATTTATTTGGTTAATGATTCTAATCAAAATAGATTCGATGGACACACCAATTATTTTTATTCTCATTTTTTTTATTCTCAAGTGGTATCAAAGGGTTTTTCAGTCATTGTGGAAATTCCATTCTCGCTACGATTAGTATCTTCCTCCGAAGAAAAAGAAATACCAAAATCTCAGAATTTAGGGTCTATTCATTCAATATTTCCTTTTTTAGAGGACAAATTATCTCATTTAAATAATGTTTCAGATATACTAATACCCCATCCTATCCATTTTGAAATTTTGGTTCAAATCCTTCAATGCTGGATTCAAGATATTCCTTCTTTACATTTATTGCGATTCTTTCTACATAAATATCAGAATCTGAATAAAACTATTCAGAGTAATAAAACTATTTATATTTTTTCAAAAGAAAATAAAAGACTATTTTGGTTCCTGTACAATTCTTATGTATCTGAATACGAATTTTTATTAGTTTTT